CTAATTCATTAAAAATATTTGATAATTATTTAAATTTAATCAATGAATGAAAGTGTAAGAAATGAAGTTTAATTCCCCATTCTGGTCTGACAAACCAATCATTCCAAAAAGGTCCTATACCTCATATTATTATAGATGTGTATAAGAGACAGCCTCCCAAATTTTCAGATTTATCTTTTTTTATTTATTTTATTCTTTGATAGAATTCTATTTCTAATTCATTAAAAATATTTGATAATATTTAAACATGAGAATATGTAAAATGAAATAGGAATCTATTTAATGAAAATAATATTAAAAAAAAATGGAAGGGTGATTAGAATGAATGATTCATAAATACGAATCAAAAGATTCTATGAAATCATGAAAGAGAGAAAGATCTTTCAGATTTAATCATACCTTTAATCATACCACATTATATTGACAATTTCAAAAAACTGTTCATACTATGAATATAGTATGATGACGATCGGGCAAGTATGCCCCCATCGTCTAGTGGTTCAGGACATCTCTCTTTCAAGGAGGCAGCGGGGATTCGAATTCCCCTGGGGGTAGGGTATTACGAAAGGAAGTTGATCATGGATTATCAATAAGCCTGGAATTTATTCTTCCCGGGTCGATGCCCGAGCGGTTAATGGGGGCGGACTGTAAATTCGTTGGCAATATGTCTACGCTGGTTCAAATCCAGCTCGGCCCAATAATTCGCCGATCCACCACGAAATGATAGAACCCATTTGTTGTTCCCCAGAAATGCCTGATCGGAATACGGAAGAATAAAAACTACAATTTTCTGATATATTTTACTGCTGCTCTCTTTATTTTATCTCACAAATTTTGATCTTGCTTGCTAATGATATAGATTCATATAACGATCTGAAACTATAATATACTGTCTGCTCTCTTTATTTTATCTCACAAATTTTGATCTTGCTTGCTAATGATATAGATTCATATAACGATCTGAAACTATAATATAAAGTCTAAGGAAAAGAATCAAATTATAAAAAATAAAAAGGATTATTAACAATCCCTGAGACGCTCCCGCTAAAGTGCATATCCGTGTGGATATCAAATATATCACTCGCGTTTCTGTTACAATACGACTTATTCTAATCTAAATATTAAATATCGAAAATCTAAATAAAATATATAAAAAATAAAATAAAGGGTTTGAATGAAATCATAAGAATATGTATGATGTACACTTTATTTTATTTCCTTGGGATTGTAGTTCAATTGGTCAGAGCACCGCCCTGTCAAGGCGGAAGCTGCGGGTTCGAGCCCCGTCAGTCCCGACGGATCCAATTCCAATAAAAAAATACATCCGCATTTGCTGTGAAAAGGAGAACACATAGCAGAATTTCATTCCCAAGTGGGATACCCTCTATCTCTTATTTTATTTATTTATTAGTTTCACATTTAATAAATATGGAAATTCCCATTTATTCAACTAACTAGTCCCGATTGATAGGAGAAAGACATATGTGGATTAGTATAATTATTGGTAGAATCATATTCAGGATTCCAAGAGATACCGTACGGACTCCGGCTTTTTCGATTATTTCCGATCTGTGTAATAGGGCACTATATGTTTCCAGGAGTCGATACACAAATGGAATTTGAACGATACAAAAAAAAAGTAACATAGTAACTTTGATATAATACTTTTAAGATGAAAAGTATATCCCTTTTAGGACTCCGATTTTTTGTAACCTCAATCATTAATTTCAATTATTAATGTGAATTTGAAACAATTTATCTCATTCAAATTTCACACTGAATTTTTGATATATGCATCCCATAATTAATCCAAGGAAATAGGATGAAATAGGATATTAATAAAAGAAAGCTCAAAGAAGGATCCCATTTCTATTAGCTTCGATTAACAAGGGCTATCTCTCTTTGTGAGGGAATGAATAATCTTTTTTAAGTTTAAGGTTCTTACCGAAGAAAGAACAAACTTTTTAATGAATTTGATGAAATACTCTATTTTTTTTATATCCGGACTCTCCTTATTATACTCCTTCTTTGGTTTCCAAAGAAGATTAGATCATTAAAAAGAGGGGTTAGAACTAAACTTCTTCCTTTTTTACATTTCGCTTCTATTGGTTATTTTATTGGTATTTTTTTATAACCAATGTAAGTAAGTATAAAGGTGGTCATATGATATTTCATCATATGATTGTACAAAGGGGGGCATAGCTTATAGAAAAGAAAGAATGATAAAGAAAGTAAAGAAATTATTGATCGGATCAGGAATAAAAATTGGAATTCGGAAAAGATCTTCGTATGTTATATTATTTAATTCTCGACGATGAATCAATTTTATAGTTCAGATATTGTTATTCATGATATTGATATTGCTCCGATTTGATATCATCGAGATGTAATTCATCCCATTGAATATTGAATTTACAGCCGAAAGATTTACCAGCTCTATGGGATTAAATCCCGAGTTATTGCGAATTAACTAAAAATGAAACGATTAGATTATGGAAGTAAATATTCTCGCATTTATTGCTACTGCACTGTTCATTCTAGTTCCTACTGCTTTTTTACTTATAATATACGTAAAAACAGTCAGCCAAAATGATTCAGTTGAATGAAACTTGACTGTTTAGTTCTTCTCAATGCTTGAAAAGAAAATCAAAAGTATTCCAATTTAGTGTCTTAAATGAAATAAGCGGACTAGAATCATCAGTATTTTATGAGATTCGATAGTATGGTAGAAAGAAATATATAAATCTTTCTACCATATTTATTATTGTTATTGTAATATATAAAGTCGTACTGTATAAAGATAGAGGTTTAATATAGATCAATCTACGATATGTATCTTGATAGATATCAATTACATATATGTAATGTATTTACATAACGTACCAATTCGATTTCTTTGCTTCATTTATTTAATTTGTGTTGATTCCAATCATCAATCTGAAAAAATCGAAGGGCAATTCTTACTCTTACGATTCGAATTCCTAGAATTTCTGATTCTATTCAATATGAATCCCGATATCCATTGAAAGAATCAAATCGATGAAGGAAAAAAAGAGTATAGGCCTTTAAAAATTATTAAAATTAATAACAAGAAAATCACATAATCTTTTTTTAGTATTCCGAAAAAGTAATTGATTGAGCAGTTGACAGATGATCCAGTGGTTCAGTTCCATGGGAACCTCTTTGGATTTCGAAAGGGATTAGTAAAGCCCACTGATTTTTAACGTTTGAACCATGATATGAAATGAGTTCGATAAAGCAAGCATAACATAAATAAAATTTTGAAAAGAATTAAAAAAGCGGGAACGCGTAATATGTGACTTGCCCAAGGCAATATTTTATTATGTGTAGTATATTGTGTAGTATATCGTTGGACAACCACTATGTCTATGTTGTTTCCTATAGGAAGTCTGTATATACTTAATAACATAAGTATTTTTTTTTTACTGTTCAAAGATAAAAAAAAAAAAAGAGGGGAAACCAAAAACAAATAAAAAAGTAAAATAAAAGGACTTTGCAGAACGATCTATAAAACAATTGATATGGTTTGAGTTTGATTCTTCAACTCAATTAGTAGTACTTCTAGAGTCCACTTCTACCCCATACTACGAGTGAAAGAGAAAATGTAAAGACTACCATTAAAGCAGCCCAAGCGAGACTTACTATATCCATGTGAATTATATCCCCTATCTCTATAAATATGAAGGAATTATTCCATTATTGTTCACTAATCATTATTATGTTCATTAATAATAGTGGAATCCCTGGTGAAGAGTCAAAAGGGGATTCTAACCGTTGATGAACCAATCCAATAAACTCACAATTATAACAGTTTCTTATATGATTTCTAGTAGAATCGGAAAACATTAAGCACAAGCAAAATACGTAGATACACCCCTGGAAGTTTCAAGGGCATGGTACTAACATGTAGTAATAATAAGACGTTGACCTTCATTTCATTACATTAAGTCAAAAGTATCAAAATATAGAGTCAAGATAGATCACTATCTATCACATATCCCTAATTTCGCATTTTAGCTAATCCTTGCGTTACGTCTCCTGCTTGTCTATGTGAAACAATCAGAAGATAGTCTATTACATTAAAGACAATTATCTCTTCAATCAATATTAAATTGATTGCAGGAGCACACATAGAATTTCATGAGTTCGTATACGAATAAAATATCTTTCGACCTTTCCGCAACTAATAATTAAATTCCTCGGCTGTTATATCAAGATTTAACGATTCTTTTTCATTCAAAACAACATTCAGCTAATAATAATCTAAATTCCGTCGGCTGTTATATCAAGATTTAACGATTCTTTTTCATTCAAAACAACATTCACTAATATAATCTTTTCCGTGAATTGAAGCCTAGACGCAAGGATTTACAGCATTTTCATTTTAGAGAACAGAATCGCCAGATGCTTATAGCATCAAGCAAGTATCAAGAGTCCTCTCCCCCGCTTACTTCTGCTGGAAAAAAATTTGGCAAGTTATCTTAGCAAAACAGAATAAGGTATTCCTATTTTTTTGTTAATCAGGCGACACCCAGATTTGAACTGGGGAAAAAGGATTTGCAGTCCCCCGCCTTACCGCTCGGCCATGTCGCCAAAACGATACAAAAAATATATGAAAATATTTTATTTTTTATTTTTTTGGGGGGGGTTATTCATTTTTGTACTTGTATCTTGAATCCTGTTTTTTTTCTTTAATCTATTTCCTAAAAGAACTCCTTACCTTTCTCTTTTGATTGGATACATTTCTTTGATTGATTGTATAATATCTTAAAACAAACACACTATTTAAAAACACTCCTTCCCTTTTCTATTGAAAAATCAATTGTGGATTTTCAGTCACAAAACAAAAATTCAGGACAAATTTGAACCATTAACTATTGACTGTGAATTTTAATTTATGAACGATTCCCGGGTTTGAATATGAAATTGTGTTTTCCTAATGATATAATAAAATCCAAATTTATACATAATGAAACTAA